TTAAAAATAAGCTAAATTAAGCTTTTGGGTTCATACCTCAACTATAAAGGAAATAATACCTTTTTTTTAAAGCAATAAAGTGCCTGATTAAAGGATTATTCTGATAGAGTAAATTAAGTAAATTATTTTTACCTTTATTATATTTTATAGAATTAAACTATATCTAATAACATCAAAAATTATTGTGCATCTTACACTAAAATATATTTTTAATTAATAATTTATGAATTTTTAATTCAAAAAAAGAAACAAATTTCTTATTTTAAATTTTTTTTATTATTAATTCAAATAAAATATTTTTTTTATTTATTTTATTTTTTAGAACATTAATTTCAATTTCATCCAATTCATGATTTGGATGTTGAATTGGATTAGAAATTAATCTATTAAGATTTATCCCTCTAATTTCTAACTCTAATAACTTATTAGCAAATGAAGCATCTTTAAAATACTTTCTTATTCAATCTATTGCTTCAATCAATTTCTTATTTACAATTTTAATTAAATTAATTATAATAAAAAATCTTGAAATAAATAATTTTATTGCAATTATAATAAATTCTTCAATATTAATAAAAATAGGTTCTACCCCATTTCATTTCTGATTTCCTAATATTGTAGAAGGATTATCTTGAGTTAATAACTTTATTTTAATAACTTGACAAAAAATTACCCCTATTATCTTACTTTCTTATTTTTTTTATAATAATTTTATTATTATTATTATTATTATAAATACTCTTATTGGAGCAATTGGGGGATTAAATCAAACTTCTCTACGAAAATTAATAGCTTTTTCCTCTATTAATAATTTAGGTTGAATATTATCTTCTATAATAATTAGAGAAAATCTTTGATTATTTTATATAATAATATATTCTTTTATAATTAGAATCATATGTTTTTTTTTTTATATTTTAAATATATATTTTATCAACCAATTATTTATTAATAACATAAATTTTTTAATTAAAATTAATTTAATAATTAATTTTTTATCTTTAGGAGGTTTACCTCCTTTTATTGGATTTTTTCCAAAATGAATTATTATTAATTTTTTAATTAATAGTAAAATATATTTATTAATTTTTATTTTTATAATAACAAGATTAATTATATTATTTTTTTATATTCGAATTAGATATTCCGCTTTTATATTTAATTATTTAAAATTAAAATGATTTAAAATTTTTATTAAAAATAATTATTTTATATTAATTAATTTTTTATCTTTTATTTCTTTAACAGGAATAATTTTAAGAACTTTTTTTTTCTTTTAAGGTTTTAAGTTAAATAAACTAATAATCTTCAAAATTATTTATAAAGAATTATTCTTTAAGCCTTAATAGATCCATTATCTACCCCTTGAAATTTGCAATTTCATATCATTATTGAATATAAAGCTTAACATAATAAAAGAGAATTTTTCTCGTAAATAAATTTACAATTTATCGCTTAAATCTCAGCCATTTTATTTTTTTTTTTTGCGAAAATGACTTTATTCAACAAATCATAAAGATATTGGTACTTTATACTTTATTTTTGGAATTTGAGCAGGAATAGTTGGAACTTCACTAAGATTACTAATTCGAGCTGAATTAGGAACCCCCGGATCTTTAATTGGAGATGACCAAATTTATAATACTATTGTAACAGCTCATGCTTTTATTATAATTTTTTTTATAGTTATACCTATTATAATTGGAGGATTTGGTAATTGACTTATCCCACTTATATTAGGAGCCCCTGATATAGCATTTCCACGAATAAATAATATAAGATTTTGATTACTTCCACCATCCCTAACTCTTTTAATTTCAAGTAGAATTGTAGAAAATGGAGCAGGAACTGGATGAACAGTGTACCCCCCACTTTCATCTAATATTGCTCATGGAGGAAGTTCTGTAGATTTAGCTATTTTTTCTTTACATCTAGCAGGAATCTCATCAATTTTAGGAGCAATTAATTTTATTACAACAATTATTAATATACGATTAAATAATATATCATTTGATCAAATACCTTTATTTGTTTGAGCTGTAGGTATTACAGCATTTCTTTTATTATTATCATTACCAGTCTTAGCAGGTGCTATTACAATACTTTTAACAGATCGTAATTTAAATACATCTTTTTTTGACCCTGCTGGGGGAGGTGACCCAATTCTTTATCAACACTTATTTTGATTTTTCGGTCATCCAGAAGTTTATATTTTAATTTTACCCGGATTCGGTATGATTTCACATATTATTTCACAAGAAAGAGGAAAAAAAGAAACATTTGGGTGTTTAGGAATAATTTATGCAATATTAGCAATTGGATTATTAGGATTTATTGTATGAGCTCATCACATATTTACAGTAGGAATAGATATTGATACTCGAGCATACTTTACTTCAGCAACAATAATTATTGCTGTACCAACAGGTATTAAAATTTTTAGATGATTAGCTACCTTCCATGGAACTCAAATTAATTATTCACCTTCTATTCTATGAAGATTAGGGTTTGTTTTTTTATTTACTGTAGGAGGATTAACCGGAGTAATTTTATCTAATTCATCTATTGATATTACCCTACATGATACTTATTATGTAGTGGCCCATTTTCATTATGTTTTATCTATAGGAGCAGTATTTGCAATTATAGGAGGATTTATTCACTGATATCCTTTATTTACAGGTTTATCTTTAAATCCTTATCTTTTAAAAATTCAATTTATTATTATATTTATAGGAGTTAATTTAACTTTCTTCCCTCAACATTTTTTAGGGTTGGCTGGGATACCTCGACGATATTCAGATTATCCTGATTCCTACATTTCTTGAAATATCATTTCATCTTTAGGATCATATATTTCATTATTAGCAGTAATATTAATATTAATTATTATTTGAGAATCTATAATTAATCAACGAATTGCATTATTTTCTTTAAATTTAGCATCTTCTATTGAATGATATCAAAATCTTCCACCAGCTGAACATTCATATAGTGAACTTCCAATTTTAAGTAATTTCTTCTAATATGGCAGATTATATGTAATGGATTTAAACCCCATTTATAAAGGATTATCCTTTTTTTAGAAATGGCAACATGATCAAATTTAAACTTACAAAATAGAGCATCACCATTAATAGAACAAATTATTTTTTTTCATGATCATACTCTAATTATTTTAATTATAATTACAATTTTAGTAGGTTATTTAATAATAAGAATAATATTTAATAAATTTATTAATCGATTTCTTTTAGAAGGTCAAATAATTGAATTAATCTGAACTATTTTACCAGCTATTACTTTAATTTTTATTGCGCTACCATCTTTACGTTTACTTTATCTATTAGATGAATTAAATAATCCTTTAATTACCTTAAAATCTATTGGTCATCAATGATATTGAAGTTATGAATATTCAGATTTCCACAATATTGAATTTGATTCATATATAATCCCAACAAATGAAATTCAATCTAATAGATTTCGATTATTAGATGTAGATAATCGAATTGTTTTACCTATAAATAACCAAATTCGAATTATAGTAACAGCTACTGATGTTATCCACTCTTGAACTATCCCATCATTAGGAGTAAAAGTAGATGCAAACCCAGGTCGATTAAATCAAACTAATTTTTTTATTAATCGACCAGGAATTTTTTATGGTCAATGTTCTGAAATTTGTGGAGCAAATCATAGATTTATACCAATTGTAATTGAAAGAATTTCAATTAAAAATTTCATTAACTGAATTAATAATTATTCTTCATTAGATGACTGAAAGCAAGTACTGGTCTCTTAAACCATTTAATAGTAAATTAGCAATTACTTCTAATGATTAAAATTAAAGAATTAGTTAAAAAATAACATAAATATGTCAAATTTAAATTATTATTAATTATTAAATAATATTCTTTTATCCCACAAATAATACCTATTAATTGAATTATATCTTTTATCTTTTTTTTACTTATTTTTTTAATTTTTAATATTATAAATTATTATATTTATAATAATAAAATCTCTAATAAAAATAATTATTTAAATATTAAATTAAAAAATCTTAATTGAAAATGATAAGTAATTTATTTTCAATCTTTGACCCCTCAACTAATTTATTTAATATTTCTTTTAATTGAATTAGAACTATCTTAGGAATTTTATTTATTCCCTATTCATTTTGATTAATCCCTAATCGACATTTTTTTTTTTGAAATTTTATCTTATTAAAACTCCATAATGAATTTAAAACATTATTAAAAAATAACTATTTTAAAGGATCAACTTTTATTTTTATTTCTATATTTTCTTTTATTTTATTTAATAATTTCTTAGGACTTTTTCCTTATATTTTTACTAGAACAAGACATCTTACTCTTTCTCTTTCAATTTCTCTTCCTTTATGATTAAGTTTTATAATCTATGGATGATTAAATAACTCTCAACATATATTTATTCACATAATTCCCCAAGGAACACCTTCAATTCTTATACCTTTTATAGTATTAATTGAAACTATTAGAAATATTATTCGACCTGGTACTTTAGCTGTACGATTAACAGCAAATATAATTGCAGGTCATTTACTAATAACATTATTAAGAGGAACTGGAAATATTCTACCTTCTTATTTAATTATAATTCTTATTATCATTCAAATTTTATTACTAATTTTAGAATCTGCTGTTGCTATTATTCAATCATATGTTATTGCAATTTTAAGAACTTTATATTCTAGAGAAGTAAATTAATAATGAAAACAACTTTTAACCACCCATTTCACTTAGTAGATTATAGTCCATGACCTTTAACAGGAGCAATTGGAGTTATAGTGTTAGTTACAGGAATAGTTAAATGATTTCATAACTTTAGTATAAATTTATTAATTTTAGGTTATTTAATTGTAATTTTAACTATATACCAATGATGACGAGATATTTGTCGTGAAGGAACATTACAAGGCAAACATACAATTAAAGTAACAAAAGGTCTTCGATGAGGAATAATTTTATTTATTGTATCTGAAATCTTTTTTTTTGTATCTTTTTTTTGAGCTTTTTTTCACAGCAGTCTTGCCCCAAATATTGAAATTGGAGCTACTTGACCCCCAACAAGAATTGTTCCATTTAACCCATTTCAAATCCCATTACTTAATACTATTATTTTAATTAGTTCTGGAATTTCTGTAACATGAGCCCATCATGCAATTATAGAAAATAATAACTCTCAAATAACCCAAGGATTATTTATTACTATTATATTAGGAATTTATTTTACTATTTTACAAGCATATGAATATTTTGAAGCTCCTTTTACCATCGCCGATAGAATTTACGGATCGACATTTTTTATAGCAACAGGATTCCACGGTCTTCATGTTATCATTGGAACTTTATTTTTATTAATTTGCTTAATTCGTCACTTAAATAATCATTTTTCTAATAATCATCATTTTGGGTTTGAAGCTGCTGCTTGATATTGACATTTTGTAGATGTAGTTTGATTATTCCTCTATATTTCTATTTACTGATGGGGAAACTAATTTATTTATATAATATATTTAGTATATTTGATTTCCAATCAAAAAGTTTAATTAAAATAATTAATATAAATAATTATTTTAATAACAAATATCTTACTAATTATTTTATTAATTTCTAATATTATAATATTTATTTCTATTATTTTATCCAAAAAAACTTTATTAGATCGAGAAAAATGTTCACCATTTGAATGTGGATTTGACCCTAAATCTTCAGCTCGAATTCCATTTTCATTACATTTCTTTCTTATTACAGTAATTTTTTTAATTTTTGATGTAGAAATTGCACTTATTTTTCCAATTATTCCACTTTTTAAACTAGTAAATTTTTTATTTTGAACAAAAATTAGTATTTTTTTTATTATAATTTTATTGGTTGGTTTATATCATGAATGAAATCAAAATATATTAAATTGAACTAATTAAATTAATTAATTAATAATAATAAATAAATGAACTAATTAATAAAATTAAATAAATAAAATTAAATTAGGATTATAGTTTATAATTTAAAACATTTGATTTGCATTCAAAAAATATTGAATAATCAATTTATCTTAAATAAATAAGAAGCAATTTATGCATTTAATTTCGACTTAAAAGAAAGAGTTATTTACTCCTTATTTACTTTACTTAATTGAAACCAAAAAGAGGTATATCACTGTTAATGATAATATTGAATTTATTAATTCCAATTAAAACTAAAATTGAAATATAAAGAATAAAATTAAGCTGCTAACTTAATTTTTAGTGGTTAAATTCCATTAATATTTCTATTTATATAGTTTAAAATAAAACTTTACATTTTCATTGTAATAATAAAATATCTTTTTTTTTATAAATATATATATATATTTAAAGATAAAATTATCTCCCTAATATCTTCAATATTATACTCTACATAAGCTATTTAAATTTTTTTTTAATTAATTATTAAAAATAATATCATAATTAATATTCATAAAATAAATCTATATAAATAAATTTTAAAATTATTAGACTGAAAAAAATAATAAATTAAAGAATATTTTTTCACAATTTTTATTATACCTCAACCTCTATATAATTCTCTTCAACCTAAATCAATATTTTTTGATAAATTTTGACCAAAATTAAGAAAATAATAATTAATTCCATAAGTTCTTAAATTAGGTAAAAATCATATTAAACATAAAAAATTTCTTAAATTATAAGTTTTAATAAATTTATTTACTGAATAAATTTCTATATTTCTAATTAAATATCCTATAAATCCACCAATTAATCTAACATAAATTACTATCATTTTTAAATTTAAAGGTAAATAAATTATATAAGGGTAAGAAAAAATTATTCAACTTAAAAATCTTCCTCTAATTACTCTTATAAATAATAAAATAAATATACTTTTCAATATAATAAAATCCTCATCAAATAAATTATAAACTCTTATTAAATTATAATCATTAATTATTAAATATATAATTAAACGAAAAGTATAATATATTGTTAACCCAGTAGAAAAATAATATAAAAAAAAAATTAATAAATTTAAATTTCTAAATCTTACTATCTCTAAAATTAAATCCTTTGAATAAAATCCAGCTAAAAAAGGAATCCCACATAAAGCTATATTAGAAATATTTATACATAATGAAGTTAAAGGAATATAAAATCTTATTCCACCTATATAACGAATATCTTGTATGTCATTTATTATATGAATAATAACCCCAGCACATATAAATAATAAAGCTTTAAATATAGCATGAGTTAATAAATGAAAAAAAGCTAAATCAGGCATTCCCATTCTCAAAATTCTTATTATTAAACCTAATTGTCTTAAAGTAGATAAAGCAATAATTTTTTTTAGATCAAATTCATAATTAGCAGAAATCCCAGCCATAAATATTGTTAACCCAGATAATAATAACAATAATTTTAAAAAAAAAGTATCTAATAATATTAAATTAAATCGAATTAACAAATAAACCCCAGCTGTAACTAAAGTAGATGAATGAACTAATGCAGATACAGGAGTAGGTGCTGCTATAGCTGCAGGTAATCAAGATCTAAAAGGAATCTGAGCTCTTTTTGTTATAGCAGCTAAAATAATTATTCTTCTAATCATAACTATTTCTAAATCATTATTTATAAACTCTAAATAAAAAATATAATTTCAACTACCATAATTCATTATTCAAGCAATTACTATTAAAATAAATACATCACCAATACGATTAGAAAGAGCTGTTAATATACCAGCATTATAAGATTTTAAATTTTGATAATAAATTACTAAACAATAAGAAACTAAACCCAAACCATCCCAACCTAATAAAATTCTAATAATATTAGGACTAATAATAAGTAATATTATAGAAAAAACAAACAATAAAACTAAAATAATAAATCGTCTTAAATTTAATTCTGATCTTATATATCTTTTTCTATAAAAAATTACAACAGAAGAAATTAAAAAAACAAATATTATAAAAAGTAAAGATATTCAATCTAATAAAATAGATATGACAATATTAATAGAATTAAAAGAAATAATTTCTCACTCTATTAAAATCACTATATTATTTATAATAAAATAAATTATAAATAAAAAATTTATTATTATTATTATAAACAAAAAAAAAAAAGAAATAAAACAAATTGAATATTTAATATTATTAATAATTTAAAATGAATTTATATTCATATTTTTGACACCACAAATCAATATTTTTATTAAATTATTTAAATAAAATCAAATTATTACATAATCAATTTTTAATACTAATACATTTAAAGGTAATCAATGTAATATTAATATTAAATATTCACGAGAAACTCCTGAATAATAACAATAAATCCCTGAATAATACTTTCCATGTTGAACAAATGAATATAAATATAATCTATATCCAGCTCTAAAAAATGAAATTATTATTAATATAATTATAGAAATTCAAGATCATCTTATTAAACTATTAATTAAACTAATTTCACCAACTAAATTTAATCTAGGAGGAGCTGCTATATTTGAAGATATTAATAAAAATCACCACAATCTTATAGAAGGTATAAAATTCATTATTCTTTTATTAATATATAAACTTCGTCTATGTAAACGCTCATATCTAATATTAGCTAAACAAAATATTCCAGATGAACATAACCCATGACCAATTATTAAAATATAAGAACCAATAAACCCTCAATAATTTATTACTATAATACCTCTAATAACAATTCTTATATGAGCTACAGAAGAATAAGCAATTAATGATTTAATATCAATCTGACAAAAACATTTTAATCTAATATAAAATCCACCAATTAATCTAATAACAACTCAAATATAATTTAATTTCATATTAATTTCTTGTAAAAAAATTATTAAACGTAATAACCCATAACCCCCCAATTTTAACATAATACCAGCTAAAATTATAGAACCTGAAACAGGTGCTTCAACATGAGCTTTGGGAAGTCATAAATGAACAAAATATATGGGTATTTTAACTAAAAAAGCTAAAATTATAGATAAATATAATAATAATATATTAAAATTAAAAAATTTTAAAAAATAAATCATTATACAATTTATTTCAGTAAAAATAAAAAAAATACCCATTAATAATGGTAAAGACACAAATAAAGTATAAAATAATAAATATATACCAGCTTGAATACGCTCAGGTTGATAACCTCAACCAATAATTAATAATAGAGTAGGAATCAATCTACCTTCAAAAAACAAATAAAATATAAACATATTTATTACTCTAAAAGTTAAAAATAATATAATTAATAAAAAAACTACATTAAATAAAAAAAAATTAACATAAAAATTTAATTTAAATAGATTTTCTCTTGCTATAATTATCAAAACAGAAATTCAAATTCTTAATATAATTAAACCATAAGATATAATATCACAAGAATATATATATCTTAAATTACAAAATAAATTTAATCTTATTCTTATATTTATAAATAAAAATATATATAAAAATAATATTATTTGAACCATTCAAAATATTTTTTCCAAAAAACAAATAGGAATTATAAAAATTAATATTAATAAAAATTTTATCATTTTTTTTTATAATAAATTAAATCTCTGAAAATAATCATTTCCATGAGTACGAATCATTGAAACCAAAATTGATAAACCCAAAGCACCTTCACAAACAGAAAAAACTAAAAATACCATTAATAAATATAAATTATTTTCAATATAATATAAATAAGTTAATAAAAAAAAAAAAATTCTTAATACAATAAATTCTAATCTTAATAAAACAATCAATAAATGTTTATATTTAGAAACAAAAATCAAATTCCCTACAATAAATATAACTAAAAAAACAACTCACATATTTATAACTATCATTTATTTATTTATTTATTTTTGTTTTTATAGTTTAAAAAAAACATTGGTCTTGTAAATCAAAATTAAGTAAAATACTTTAAAAACTTCAAAGAAAAAGAATATCTTTATCAATAATCTCCAAAATTATTATTTTACTTAAACTACTCTTTGATTTGAAATCATAAAAATTTTTTTTTCTTCATTACTAATTATTATTTCAATTATAATATTATTTTTAAATAATCCTTTATCAATAGGAATAATAATTTTAACTCAAACATTACTAACTTGTTTATTATCAGGAATAATAATTAAAACCTATTGATTTTCTTATATTTTATTTTTAACTTTTTTAGGAGGATTATTAGTTTTATTTATTTATGTAAGAAGAATTGCTTCTAATGAAATATTTAATTCCTCATTTAACTTAAAATATACAATAATAAGAAGAATTATTATTTTATTTATACTACAATTTTTTTTTTTTTCAAATATTTCATGAATAAATTTATCAAATAACTCTGATATAAATAATTTCATAAATTTATCAATATTTTTCAACAATGAAAATAAAATTAACTTAAATAAACTATATAACAATCAAAATTTTTTATTAATAATAATATTAGTAATTTATCTATTTATTACTTTAATTTCAGTAGTTAAAATTACTAATATCTTTTATGGTCCTATTCGATCCACACTTTAAATAAATTAATAAATGATAAATAATAATTATAATTCAATTCGAAAAAATCACCCAATTATTAAAATCATTAATGGATCATTAATTGATTTACCTTCCCCATCAAATATTTCAGCGTGATGAAATTTTGGATCTTTATTAGCACTATGTTTAATTATTCAAATTTTAACAGGATTATTTTTAACTATATATTACACAGCTAATATTGAAATAGCTTTTTATAGAGTTAATTATATTTGCCGAAATGTAAATTATGGTTGATTAATTCGAACCCTTCATGCAAATGGAGCATCATTTTTTTTTATTTGTGTATATTTACATATTGGTCGAGGAATTTATTATGAATCATTTAACTTAAAATATACATGAATAGTAGGTGTTATTATTTTATTTTTATTAATGGGAACAGCTTTCATAGGATATGTTCTACCTTGGGGTCAAATATCTTTTTGAGGAGCAACAGTAATTACTAATTTATTATCAGCTATCCCATCATTAGGAGTAATATTAGTAAATTGAATTTGAGGGGGATTCGCTGTAGATAATGCTACACTAACTCGATTTTATACATTTCATTTCTTATTACCTTTTATTATCTTAATAATAACCATAATTCATTTACTTTTTTTACACCAAACAGGATCTAATAATCCTTTAGGAATTAATAGAAACTTAGATAAAATTCCTTTCCATCCTTTTTTCACATTTAAAGACCTAATTGGATTTATTATTTTAATTTTTATATTAACTATGTTAACTTTAACTAATCCTTACTTATTAGGAGATCCAGATAATTTTATCCCAGCCAACCCTTTAGTAACTCCGGTACATATTCAACCAGAATGATATTTTTTATTTGCTTATGCAATTCTTCGATCAATTCCAAATAAATTAGGAGGAGTAATTGCTTTAGTAATATCTATTTTAATTTTAATTATCTTACCTTTCACTTTCAATAAAAAAATTCAAGGTATTCAATTTTATCCAATTAATCAAATTATATTTTGATCTTTAGTGACAATTATTATTTTATTAACATGGATTGGGGCACGACCAGTTGAAGATCCTTATATTATTACAGGACAAATTTTAACAATTCTTTATTTTTCATACTTTATTATGAATCCAATTATTGCTAAATATTGAGACTATTTACTATTTAATTAATTAATTAACAAATTAATGAGCTTGTAAATTAAGCATTTGTTTTGAAAACTTAAGAAAGAATGATATTCTATTAATTTATACTAAAAATAATTTAATTAAATTTAAATTAAATAAATTTTAAAACCTAAAAAAAATAATAAAAAATTTAAAGAAATTGGTAAATATCTTTTTCAAGCTAAATATATTAACTTATCATAACGATAACGAGGTAAAGTACCACGAACTCAAATAAATAAAAAAGAAATTATAACCAATTTCAAATAAAATAATATTGTTAAATCAAATCCACCTATATAAATTAAAACAAATAATAAACTCATAAATAAAATTCTAGAATATTCAGCTAAAAAAATTAAAGCAAACCCCCCACTTCTATATTCAACATTAAACCCAGATACTAATTCTCTTTCACCTTCAGCAAAATCAAAAGGAGTTCGATTAGTTTCAGCTAATATAGATCTCAACCAACATAAAGATAAAGGAAATATTAAAATAATAAATCAAATATTATATTGATAATATAAAAAACTAAATAAATTAAAACTTATAATCATAATAATTCTAGATATCAAAATTAAAGCTAATCTTACTTCATAAGAAATAGTTTGAGCAACAGCCCGTAAACCCCCCAATAAAGCATAATTAGAATTAGAGGATCAACCAGCAATTATTACTGTATAAACACCTATTCTAGTACAACATAAAAAAAATAAAATACCTAAATTAAATCTGATTAAATTAAAATAATAAGGAATTAATATTCAAATAATTAAAGATAAAATAAATCTTATAACAGGAGAAAAATAATAAGATAAATAATTAGAAAAATTAGGATAAGTTTGTTCCTTAGTAAATAATTTAATAGCATCAGAAAAAGGTTGTAAAATTCCTAAAACCCCAACTTTATTTGGACCCTTACGAATTTGAATATAACCTAAAACCTTACGTTCTAATAAAGTTAAATAAGCAACCCCAACTAAAACACCAACAATCAAAATTAATAAACCAATAATAATTATATAAATATCATATAGAAACATTTACTATCTATATAAAATTATTTATATATAAATGAATTCTAAAATCATCACATTTTCTCTGCCAAAATAGTAATTAAAATTAAACTAATAAAATAAATTTTTAATTTTAAATTAATAATATTCACAATAAAAAAAAAATTTAATTTAAATATTTGATCCTTTCGTACTAAAATATTTTTTTTTTTAAAAGATAGAAACCAACCTGGCTCACACCGGTTTGAACTCAGATCATGTAAGATTTTAATGATCGAACAGATCAAAAATATTAAACTTCTACATTTAAATTTTATCTTAATCCAACATCGAGGTCGCAAACTCTTTTTTTTATATGAACTAAAAAAAAAAATTACGCTGTTATCCCTAAGGTAATTTTTTCTTTTAATCATTAATTAATGGATCATTAATTCACTTATTTATGTTATTAAAATTAAAAAAAGTTATATTAATTTTTCTATCACCCCAACAAAATATTTAATTTAGTTATAATTTTTAATTATATAAAAAATTATAATTAAATTAAATATAAAACTCTATAGGGTCTTCTCGTCTTTTTAATTAATTTTAACTTTTTAATTAAAAAATTAAATTTTATAATATAATTAAGAGACAGTTTATATTTCATCCAATCTTTCATACAAGTCATCAATTAAATGACAAATGATTATGCTACCTTTGTACAGTCAAAATACTGCAGCCCTTTAATAATAAATCAGTGGGCAGATTAGACTTTAAATTATCTTCAAAAAGACATGTTTTTGATAAACAAGTGAATATAAATATTTGCCGAATTCCTTTTAATTAATTCACTTAAAATCAATTTTAAATAATTTTTATATACTAATTTTATCATTATAATTAAATTTTAATTATTTTAATATTTTTTTTTATAAAAAAAAATAATTTTATTATTTAAATCTTATTTTAAATGAAATTATTTATAATAAATTATAATTTATTAACAATATAAATTATAAAAATTTCAATTTTTTTTTTATTAAATTTTAAATATACAATTTTAAATTAAAGCTTATCCCTTAAAATATAAAATTTACATAAAAAAAAATTAATTAATTAATTTTTTTTTTTATGTAAATTTAAAATTAAATTTTTTTCTAAAAAAACTAGATATATTTAAAAACGATTAACATTTCATTTCCAATTAATTATTTAAAATATTTATGCCACAATAACTTTATTAATTAATTATCTCTTTTAAATTCGAGAATTTTTTAAATAAAAAATTTTATTAATAAACTCTGATACACAAGATACATTAAATTAAAATTACTTTAATAAAAATTAATTTTCAATTATTTCAAAATTCTTCCACAATACTAATTCACTATAAATTAATTAATTTTATTCTTAAAAAATACTTTAACCCCCATTAAATTATTTTTAAAAATTTTTTTATTAATTATAATATATTAATTTTTACCCCTCAAATTAATTAAATATTAATATCTTTTCAATGTAAATGAAATACTTTTTAATCAAGCTCTAATTTGATCTTTCTAGAAACACTTTCCAGTACCTCTACTTTGTTACGACTTATTTCAATTTTTTTTTTTTATATGAAAGTGACGGGCAATATGTACATATTTCAATTTTTAATCATTTTATTAAATTAAATAAAATTACATTTAAATCCAATTTCAATAAATTATTACAAATTAATATTCATTAAATAAATTTATTGTAATCCATTATATTCTTAATTATAATCTGCATCTTGATCTGATTTAAATTAATATTAAAATTTTAAAATATTAATTTTATTAAAAAATATTTTTTTAACAACGATATACAAAATTAAAAATTAAGTAAATTTATTCGTGGACTATCAATTATTAAACAGATTCCTCTAAATGAACTAAAATACCGCCAAATTATTTAAGTTTCAATAAATAATTAATTACTATTTTAGTTTTTATTATTTAAATTTAATAATAGGGTATCTAATCCTAGTTTTTTATAAAATTTATTAAATCATAAATATTAACATAAAATTTTATTAAATTAAAATTTCACTTAATAATCTAAAATTGATTTTATATAATTAATAAAATTATTAATTATTAACTAATAAAATTTAATTTAATTTTTTGTATAACCGCAACTGCTGGCACAAAATTTGTTATTAATTAAAATATTACTAAATCTTAATTTCTTAAATAATTTAATATTAATTACTACTTTAAAATAAAAATTATTATCTAAATAATTTAAATTTAACACTAAAATTTATATGTAAAATAAATTTAAAATAAATTTTTTTAAACTATAAAAAATTTTTTTTTTTTTATAATATAACTTTTTTTAAATAGAATTTTTTTTTTTTTTTTTTATATTAAAATATTTAATTTTAATTAATAAACATTTAATAATTTCTTTTTTTTCTTTTTCATAATATTATATATAAATAAAAAATTAAATAATAAACAATTATAATTAATTTAAATTAAAAAATATTAATATAATTAATTTTAATTTTTTCAATAAATTAATGTATTATTATAATTAATAATATATTTAAATATTTAATATATATATATATATATACATATAAAACCATTTTTAATAAATTTACATTAAAAAAAAAAATTCTTAA